TGTTACGATAGATTGATGAAACAATAGCCGGTCCAATAGCTGCTTCAGCGGCTGCGATAGCTATAACAAAAATTGAAAAAATATTTCCTTTTAATTGGCGACTATCAAAAAAATCCGAAAAAGTTACGAAATTTATATTAACCGCATTCAGTATAAGTTCAAGACACATAAGGGCTCGAACCATATTTCGGCTCGTGATCAATCCATAGATACCGATAGAAAATAAATAAGCACTCAAAACAAGTACATGTTCGAGCATCATTGACCAACTCCTTATCCATTTCGATTCATTTCAATATGAACAACAATTCAACGGATTCGATTGACTAGAGAATATAACAAGTACGGAATACAGACCAAAAGAATATATTGGTAATAAATCGAATAAAAAAATTATTTTAAACATAAACAATCTTTCACTTTCCCATTCACATATAAAATTCAAAGGAAATGGAGATAAAATAGAACAAAAATGGAATTTAAATTGATGTTACTAAGTTCTATTCTTACTGGCGAGCCACGACAATTGCACCTATCAAAGCAGCTAAAAGAATTATTGAAATGAGTTCAAATGGAAGAAAAAAATCTGTTGATAAATGAATTCCAATTTGTTGACCATTATTTATCAAATCTTGCTCTATAATCTGATTTGATCTTGTAGTCCAAATAATCCCGTACCATGATGTATCTGGAATAGTAGTTATTAGTGAAACAAAAATACTTGTACAAACCATCAAAGTAACTCCATCCCCAACGGTCCAAAGATGAAAATCTTGGTAATATTCTGAACCATTTATGAACATCACAGCAAATATGATTAAAACATTTATAGCTCCTACGTAAATAAGTAGCTGTGCTGCAGCTACAAAATGGGAGTTTGATAAAATATAGAATAAAGATATACAAACAAGAACCAGTCCCAACGAAAAGGCAGAAAAAATTGGATTGGTAAGTAATACTACTCCTAGACTTCCTAATACAAGACCCGATCCCAGAAAGATTAACAGAAAATCATGTATCGGTTCAGGTAAATCCATTAGATGTAAAATAAAAGATAAATAAATCGAAATTTCATGACCTTATTGATACGACCAGGAAAAAATTTGATATACAAAATTTCTATTTCTAATTGAATTAAATCCTAAGGAGTGTGAATTGATATAGATACAGTTATAGGACAAATCTCATTCTTTATACTAACTTTATACGAAAGAGTAGTTCGAAACTATATTAAACTGTACTAGATATTTATATAATATATTTATATTTATATAATATAATTCTATTTATATTCTATTTATATTCTATTATTCTATTTATATTCTATTTATTTTATTAAATAAATAGAATTAATTCTATATAAATAATCTATCTTTTATCTTTTAATATTTAATAGAATATATAAATTTAATAGAATATATAAAAAATAGAATATATAAAATATTATAATATTAATATAAATATTAACTAGTCGGATGGAGTAGAAAATTGATATAAATTAGAAATATAGAATTTTTAGAAATTTCTATTTCTATATTTATTTATATATTTCTATATAAAATATAAAAAAAAATTATTTGAATTGAATTGTTCGAATTGTATAATCGTCAATTATTGATATTGGTAAACGGCCCAAGGCAATTTGATTATAATTCAATTCGTGACGATCATAAGTCGAAAGTTCATATTCTTCAGTCATTGATAAACAATTTGTTGGACAATATTCAACACAGTTACCACAAAATATACAGATCCCAAAATCAATACTGTAATTAAACAACCGTTTCTTTCGAATATCAGTTTCCAGTTTCCAATCAACAACGGGTAGATCTATAGGACATACACGAACACATACTTCACAAGCAATGCATTTATCAAATTCAAAATGGATTCGACCGCGGAAACGTTCCGATGTGATTAATTTTTCATAAGGATATTGAATAGTTACAGGTAAACGATTTGCGTGGGATAAGGTAATCATGAAACTTTGACCAATGTACCTTGCAGCTCGTACTGTTTGTTGACCATAATTCATGAACCCAGTTACCATAAGGAACATATCGTGAATATCTATGAATATTTTTGTTTTGTTTCTTTCTCTTGTTTGAGACAAGTTATGAATATAGAATATCAATCTTTTACAGTGAAAACAGTCGAAACGAAGTTGTTAATAATAGATTACCGAGAGAAATAGGTAAAAGAAATTTCCATCCAAGATTTAATAATTGATCCATTCTTAGCCTAGGCAAAGTCCATCTTGTTGTGATAGAAACGAACAAGAACAAATAAGTTTTAGCTAATGTAATAAAGATACCAATTGTAGTTCCAAAAACTCCACATGTTTTATTTATTTCAAAAAGTTCAGAAATGAATATGTACGGAATAGAGATATTCCAGCCGCCCAAGTAAAGAACTGTTACAAATAATGAAGAAACTAATAAGTTTAAATAGGAAGCAACGTAAAATAAACCAAATTTTATACCCGAATATTCGGTTTGATAACCTGCTACTAATTCTTCTTCTGCTTCTGGTAAATCAAAAGGTAATCTTTCACATTCCGCTAGGGAAGAAATTAGAAAAACGATAAAACCTATAGGTTGACGCCACAAATTCCATCCCCAAAAACCGTATTTTGATTGCGCGTCAACTATATCAACTGTACTTAAACTGTTAGATAATCCTAGTCGGTGATAACATTACTGTTCCCATCGCTATTACAGAACCGTACATGAGATTTTCACCTCATACGGCTCCTCGAAGGCCATAAATAAATCTAAGGACCGGGCCGGGTATTTATCTTGATATATCCCTAGGATAGATAGGATTCCAATCTATTGAACGGTCCTGAATTAGACCAATTGAATTCTGTCTGTTATAATTATAATAATAAATACAAAAAGTACTTCTGAATTGATCTCATCCCTTAAAAATTTGAATTTGTTGAGTAATAATTGAATTCTTCAATAAAATACTCCTTTAGAATTATCAATAACCCATAGTTTTCGATTACGTAAAAAAATTAGACACTAGTTTATGAATTATGACATAAATTGTATCTCCGTGAATATGGATATAAGAAAGAATCAAAAGGGATCCCTCTTTTTTTTTTAATTGTATTATATTATTCTTTCTTTGTTTTTTCGTTCCTATTCTTCTTTTTTTTTATGTGCAAAACAAAAGGGGACTTAAAAAAATTAAAGGATTTTTTCGTTTTTGATAGTCATTTATTTAATCAGTGGATAGGAGCATACTCTGGATCGGAATTGTGGGGAGTACTGCTTGATTATTTCTACCAACTTAAAGCCCCAATTAGTATTCTTTTTATATTATGCAGAAATGCTTTTTTGGAGAATTTACATAATCTTCATTACTAATCCTTTGTGTATCTTGGTGTTTCTAACCATCCACTCATTTTTTATCAATCCCCCTTTATGGTAATCCATGTATGGTAATTCATACAAACGGTAGTGAAAACTCAATAAGATTGGTCTTTTGGGCCCGCTTCAAGACAGGATGACTAATCAACCAATTTTGGGGTAAACGCTTTCTTCCGCTTATAATTTTTTTTCCACTTAATACTTAATTCTTATACATAGAAAATGAGACTCAATATTTTTACTGCAGATTCAAATGAAATTCAAATCATATCATAGTATATTAATTTTATAATTAATTCTATAATTCTATATATTCTATATGTATATTTTATATTAATATTATATATTTTTATATTAATATTATATATGTATATTTTATATTAATATTAATTAAATTATATTTCTATTTAAAATTCTATTTAAATTATATATTATTCTATTAGATAGTAAATATATCTATTTCATTCGAAATTCATTTTATAAATGTAAATGAATAAATAGAAGCTGTTTTATTTCACTCATATAACTATCTGATTTAGTTCATCAATCCGAATTCTGAATAAAAATAATCAAAATCAGGATATCTATTCAATTTTGTCTACCCCTTTCCTCTAAAGAAGAAAAGAAATAAAGACGAAAAGAAAAGAGCATGGAAAAGTTTCTGTCTCAACGAATCACACGTAGAGATATTGATAACACACATAGAGTTAATGGTATTTCATAACTAATCGATTGAGCAGCAGCCCGTAGACCACCCAAAAAGGAATATTTATTATTTGACCCATATCCTGACATAAGAAGTCCAATGGGAGCAATACTCGAAATAGCAATCCATAAAAAAACACCGATATTGAGATCAGCTAAAACAAAGTTATAGCCAAAAGGAATTACTGAATAGCTTACTAGAATTGATATGACTGATATGGAAGGCCCAATACTGAATAAACGAATATTTCCCCTAGATGGAATAAGATTCTCTTTGAAAAGTAATTTTGTTCCATCTGCTAGAGCTTGAAGAACTCCCAAGGGACCGGCGTATTCAGGTCCAATACGCTGTTGTATCCCTGCGGATATTTCTCTTTCTAACCATACAATCACTAGTACACCTATTGTGATTCCCAATACAAGAGTCAAAATAGGGATAAGTATCCATATAATTCCATAGACCTCTTTTAAAGATTCCAATCTGGAAAAAGAATTGATATCTTGTACTTCTGTTGTATCAATTATCATTTCAACGATCAACTTCTCCCATAATGATATCTATGCTACCTAGTATTGTCATAATATCAGCCAATTTCATTCTTTTAACTAACTGAGGAAGAATTTGCAAATTGATAAAACCGGGGGGACGAATTTTCCATCTCCAAGGAAAACCATTCTGATCCCCTATTAGAAAAATTCCTAATTCTCCCTTTGGGGCTTCAACTCTCACATAAAGTTCTTGTTTCGGTAATTCAAAAGTGGGAGACGGCTTTTTACTAATGAATCGATATTCAAAATCATTCCATTCTGGATCCTTTTCTCGATCAAAGGAGCGGATTTCTAAATTCTCATATGGTCCTCCTGGAATTCCTTCCAGAGCCTGTTGAATAATTTTTATGGATTCCACCATTTCACCAATTCGTACTAAATAACGAGCTAATGAATCTCCTTCTTTTTGCCATTGAACTTCCCAATCAAATTCCTCGTAACACTCATAATGATCAACCTTACGTAGATCCCATTGTATTCCGGAAGCCCGAAGCATTGGTCCTGATAAACCCCAATTTATTACTTCCTCTCCACCAACAATGCCTACTCCCTCAACCCGTTCTAAAAAAATGGGATTTCGCGTAATAAGTTTTTGATATTCAACAACTCCTGTTAAAAAATAATCGCAGAAATCCAAACATTTATCTATCCAACCATGAGGTAGATCAGCCGCTACCCCTCCGATACGAAAATAATTATGCATCATTCTCATACCTGTCGCAGCTTCGAATAGATCATAGATTAATTCTCTTTCTCTGAAAATATAAAAGAAAGGCGTTTGTGCACCAATATCTGCCATAAAAGGTCCCAGCCATAGTAGGTGAGAAGCTATACGACTCAACTCCAACATAATTACTCGAATATAGCTGGCTCTTTTAGGTACTTGAATATTTCCTAACTGTTCCGGTCCATTTACGGTTATTGCTTCTGTGAACATAGTAGCTAAATAATCCCAACGTGTTACATAAGGCAAATATTGTACGATTGTTCGGTTTTCCGCAATTTTTTCCATCCCTCTATGTAAATAACCCAATATTGGTTCACAATCAATAACATCCTCACCATCTAGAGTAACAATGAGTCGAAGAACACCATGCATTGATGGGTGGTGAGGACCCATATTGACTATCATGAGGTCTTTTCTTGTAGCTGGGGCATTCATAGGTTTTTCCTCGATTCATTCTTCCATGAATTGCTTAAAATCAAAATTAGTTCATCAAAATTCAAGATCTAATAAATCGAATAATTCAAAATGACTCTTCAAATTAATGAGTTTGTGACTCCCGAATATCCAACTGATTTATTAATTTTTTATAACGTATTACATTTTTTTTTGACAAATAAGACAGGAGTCGTTGCCGTTTTCCCAGAATTTTACGTAAACCCCTTTGAGATAAATAGTCTTTTCTGTGCAATTCCAAATGTGAAGTAAGTCTTCGTATCTTATTGGTGAAATTGAATACTTGAAATTCAATCGACCCCCGGTTTTCTTTTTTTTTTTCTTGTGAAATAACTGGTATAAATGCATTTTTTACCATAAAATGAAAGCTTCTCTTTCCCCCCCCTTTTTATAGATTCTAGATATTTTTATTGATCAGTAATAATAATGACACTCATTTTCAATTTGGTATATACAATAATCTTAATTTTATTAAGAATTCCTAATTTTTCGTTTGTGAATACAAAAATATAGTATTTTTTGTATTCACAAACGAAAAATTGTAGACTTCAAATAAGAAGATTTTGTGGATTCAATTATAAATCTTATGGATATGGATATATCATTGAATTAGTATCATGCCTCAGAATAGAAGGTAAGACAATGCGTGTATGCATCTATTTGTCTTTGCATACCAGATATGTTATGGGAAATAGAAAAAAGAAAAATGTAGATTAATGAACTTTCAATGGCGGATACATATGTATCCTTACCATACTGAAACGGCTGCCATTATTGGTATCAAACCAATAGCGATTCATACAAGCTAAATCTTCTAATCGATAATTTGGCCAAAGAAATAACTTTAAATTAATTCGTTTTTTTTTATCTCTATCAAGATCTTTACTTGTAGCCAAAACTTGATAGCAATTATTCACTTTATTCTCATTGTAAAATGCCGTATTTCTATTCATATTATTTCTATTTCTAGGATTGAAACAAATTAGAATTCTCAATTGTCTACGACGTCTAGCGGATAAAATATTTTCAGGAACAAGTAAATCATAATGATTTTTTTCTTTATTTTCAGTCAGCTTTTGATCTCTTGTTCTTGTAATGGATTTATCAAAATTCTTCTTATCAACATAGCTTTTTTCTCGGTATCTTTGATTAATTTGGTGCTTTCTCTTATGAATCAACGAAAGGCCTATGGTTTGATACATAAGAGATTGTTCATGGTTTTTTCTAGACAGACGAATTGGTTCAATACTCAATATTCCCTTTTTCATTAATTTCATTAATTCTGTATTTTTATTCAATTCTGTAAGAGTGAAATCCTTCTGATTCTGAATTTTCATAATATCTAGACTTAGTTCTCCTCTTTGAATAGAGGCTATAGCAATTTCTTTTAGATTTATCAGTCTAAGCAGGAGACAATATACGTTGATATTATTCATTATTCTTTCATTTAAGCAATCACGCGAGTTCAATTGAAAAAGCAAATATCTTCTTAGGAAGCAATTAAGTTCTGCTTCGATGTTGTTCTTGTATTTTTTTTTTTTTACACCCTTTTTCATGCCCGATCCTGTATAATTTTCTTCAACATCTTTTTCTTTCTTTGAGAAAGATGCTTCAAGATTTACTCGACCCGCGTATTCTGTTGTTTCTTGATTTTGAGCCTTTAACTCTAATTCAAGAGATTTGTTATTTGTCGATGGTCTAAAAATATCTATTTTTTTCTTTTCAGTGATGTTTTTATTTTCACTAACATTTTTATTTTTATTTACATTAAAATTGAAAAAAAGTAATTTTATTGGTATGATCCATGGATTACTTGTATAGGCATTATAAAATCGAAAAATTTTAGAGAAGAAAAAAAATTCCCGATTCGCTATGGAACGATTTAGTATTTCTACATTCATTCCCATCCAATCAAAAAAGATTTTTTTTTGATTGGATGGGTTGATTTCTTGATGAAGTGTAAAATAATAATCGGTATCGATCCGAGACCCCAAATCCACTTTATTTCTTAGACAAAAATTCAGAATTCTCCAATCAAAATACTTTCTATCCAGATTTTTTTCCATATCTAGAATAGAATCTTCTACTATATAATTCTTGATAGGAATATCATCCGTCATATCAAATAATTTTTTTTTACGCGTGTTGGAATTATAAGAAATCGCTTGGTTATTATTTGCTTGGAATAGCCATCTATATCCATAAATATATGAGTCCTTCTTATCTGCATAATTAATAGATTTATATGATAAAAGATCATACCCATATTGTTTTTTCATTTTTTTTGTATTTATTAATGAGTCTACTTCTTGTTTTTTGTAAAGAATTAATCTCTTTTTTTCATATGAATGACATTTTGTTAAATCTTTATTTTGAGCCACACGACTTTCATTCATTCTATTTCGCCATTTTTGTGGGACTAATCTAGACCATCCACTTTGCGATAAATCGTATTGATAATGACCCTTTAACCAATTTGTCCATTGATTCATTACAGAATTGGTAGGATTCTGATGTTTTAATTTGGAATGAGATATTCCTTGTATTCCAAAAAAAAAATCCTTTATTTCATTCTTAAGAAAAAGGGGTGTTCCATGATATTCAAAAACAGATCTTAATTTATACTTATATAAGTTAATAACTTGAGTTTGTGATAATTTGTAAAATACATATGCTTGTGACAAAGAGGATACGTCACAAAAATTCTGTGAAGTCATATTACTAATATTACAAATTGAGTTTTTTATCGTAGAAATAAAGTGAGTTAGACTCTTATTTTTTTTATCAACTCTTTCTTCATTTGCTTTATTATTGGAAATGGATTTATTAAGAATTTTTTTTGTTGATTCAAGAAAAAGTTGTACATTGATCCTAGGAATATTAATGATACATAGAAAGATATCTATGTATACCCTTTCTATGAAAAATTTTAAATAATAATGTGATTTACGGGCTAATCGAACATTTCTTCTTTGTAATATCTGCCAAATATTTTTTTCTAATTCAAATCTTTTATCATCATAAGTAGTTTTCTTAGAACAAATATTTCTCTCTGAAATTAGAAACCCCCTTTTCTTCTCTTTTGTAAATTTTTCTATTTGTTTTATGATTGTCTTTGTTCTATCATTCAGATCTTTTATTTTTTTTTCTGTCAATGAACAATTTGTCCAATTAATAGATTGAATTGGATTAATAGATTGAATTGGAATGGCTGATTCATAAATCATTGGATTACTGTTACTGATTGTTGAATCTTTTTGAATTTCATTGAATTTATATATTTTTCTCAATCTAAATATAAATAAAAAATGGAATAGTGATAGTTTTTTTATTTTTTCTTTTAGAAATAGAATCCTTTTGAGAATACTTTTGATGATCCATTGTGTTCTTTCTTTTGAGACATTTAGAAAAAATTGGATTCTTTCGTTTAAAACTTTTTGAACTAGAAAGAATTTCTTTTTCCAATTTTTCATTTTTTTTTTAAGTTCTTTAAAAATGGGATCAAAAAAAGAAAGTAGGTTTAGGGGAGAAGAAGAAAAGGGCAATTTTACTTCCATTCCGAAAACTGTTAAAAAGCAAAAATTCATTTTTTTCACTTTTTTTTTTTTAATTGTATCCTTTTGAGGGGATCGTAGCTTAGATCTGTGCCAAGGTTTCAGACGAAAAGGAAAAAGGATCTTTATTTGAATACCCTCGGTTAGCCAGTTTTTCGGAAATTCTGTTTCGGATAATTGAACACCATTATAAGTGCATTTAATATACATTTCTCTATTCCAATCCTTTAAATCCTCTGACCATTCGGGAATTTGAAATAATAGTATACGAACGATATTTTTAGTGAGTATCAATGAAGGTAAGAGAATATATTTTCTAATAATCGATTGGATTATTAATAAAAAACCTCTTATTGCTTGAGCATATATAATGCTATCCCAGGCTTCGGCTATTTCTATACGTTTTTCTTCCTCTTTTGTCTTACTTTCTTTTGTCTTTTCTTCTTTTGTCTTTTCTTCTGTATAATCCGAAATTTTCAATTCTGTATTTTTCCACATCCAATTCTTAAAAAGAAATAAAATTCTCATTGGCTCGAAAATATCAAAAGAAAAGAAAGAGGGTTTGTCAATTTTGTCCAAAAAAAGGGGGGAATGCGCGCTTGCTTGAAAGAGTTTCCAAATAACAGTTTTACGTC